TAGTCTAAAGGTTCTCTTCATTATTGGCTTCGGACTAGAGACGTAAATCAGGTAAGGGATCAATCTGATACGTCGGTTTCTAAGTCTAATAATTCATCAAAGAGAGTATTCTATTCCCACAATTCAATTAGACACGAAATCTCGAACTCTCTTTTTTTTGGTTTGTTTATAGAAAGAAAGGCTTTTTTTTCATTTGAAGAAATCGATTAGTTGTCTAGTACCAACTATATAGTAGTAGGTAGGAGATAGTATTCGATGAAAAAAAAAAAAGAATACAAGAATTGAATTGTAAGAAATTAATATTCGTGATACATGCATTCCTGTATTAGATCCAAGGGTTCCTTATTGCTCTAACTACAGGGATGAGACTTGATAAAAAATACGGAAAGAAAAAATGTAGAACCTAAAATAAAGATAATCAGAATGACTCATCTTAAAATCGATTTGAACTAAAATAAAAATTTTCTTTTTTTGCGTGATCGCGTTAATATCCTTTTTCTTATCATAAAAAAAAAATAAATGCTAGAAATGCTTTTCCTGTTTTCTTCTTCGATAGTGAGATTCTTTTTTAACAAAGTTACATGACATAGTTCTTATTTCTTTTTTTTAGTTTACTCCAAGAGTTGCTCAAAAAATCTGTTGATTAGAAATCACGGAATTTTTAGATGTAACAGACAATGAGTCGATTTCTTTTTCTACTTCTCTTCTTTATATCTTTCTTAGATATATTTATAAATATAATGTAATAAATAATGTAATAAATGTAATGATTGAGGAATAAATTGAACTTATTCTTTCAATTGGTATTTTTTCTTATTTTCGTTCCTATCTTTCAAAAAAATGTAAACTTAGGTAAGTGCTTTATAAATATATGTAAAAAAAACATATTTGATTTAGCTCCTTCATGCCTACTCTAACTAGTTATTTCGGTTTTCTACTAGCAGCTTTAACTATAACCTCCGCTCTATTTATTGGTCTGAGCAAGATACGGCTTATTTGAAAAAAAATTGAATCAACAATTCATAATCATAAAAAAATCTTTCTGATAGTTCTTTATTTTATCGCGACAATTTTCAATTTTAGGTTCTTGAGATTCATGGACAATTAGGATTAAAATTTAGAGATAGATATTACCTCCCCTTTTTCCTTTCAAAAAAATTGAAATGATTGAAGTACTTCTATTTGGAATCGTCTTAGGTTTGATTCCTATTACTTTGGCTGGATTATTCGTAACTGCGTATTTACAATATAGGCGTGGTGATCAGTTGGACCTTTGATTAGTTAACAACTATTTTTTGATTGACCTCCTCTGGCTTAAATAAAGGAGGTCAATTTTAGATTCTTTTTCCATTATTTCAGTCTAATTAGAACTAACAAGAATGGAATCACGCTCTGTAGGATTTGAACCTACGACATCGGGTTTTGGAGACCCACGTTCTACCGAACTGAACTAAGAGCGCTTTCTTATCACAGACAGTAAAGAAAAAAAGATTCCTTTTGTAACCGAATACTACATATTGCATGCATATCACATATATATAAGTATCGAATATAGAGTTTGAATTGTATATGTGTTATATGTATATATTGTATATGTGTTATATGTATATATAGTATTCTATACTACTAGAATATGATATATATTAATAGTATTCTAATATTCGAATACAGTTCTAAAAATGACAGATTATATATGTCCAATTTGAATCTATTTCGTTGATCTCAATTAATTCCTCTTTACTTCTCAGAGGAAAAGCAATAGGTAGGGATGACAGGATTTGAACCCGTGACATTTTGTACCCAAAACAAACGCGCTACCAAGCTGCGCTACATCCCTTTTAATAGGTTTACAGTGTTATTGTAAAGAATCCTTTTCTTTTTTTCCACACCATTATTTCTCAGATTTAGATACACAATAGATCTTGCCATTTTGTCTTTTTTTTCATATATGATATAGATAGAATCTAAAAGTCTTTGGATACATATACGCTGTAAACTAAAAAGGGCTTTTAGGGCAGTAGGAAAGATGCATCTTTTTACTTTTTTAAACTTAAAGGTAGAAAATTTTATATACCGGTCATTTATTATATATGTATTATTCTTATGTGTTACAATATAGTTACAATATATAAATAAAGAAAAAAAGAAGGAGGATTTTCAATGCGAGATCTAAAAACATATCTCTCCGTGGCACCGGTACTAAGTACTTTATGGTTCGGATCTTTAGCAGGTCTATTGATCGAAATCAATCGTTTTTTCCCGGATGCGTTAACATTCCCCTTTTTTTCATTCTAGTTATTGACATGGTAAGGGGGTAACGAAGATTAGAGATAGGATCCACTATCTGTGACTAATCCCCCGCCCTTTCTCCCTTTAACCTTATATTCGAAAAGGGAGAAAGAAAAACGGATTCAACCTCAGCAAAGTTTGGGCTCAAGCTCGAATTGAAAATTCAATTAATAAATAAGAGTGAGAACGGAAATTTAAAAGTGGGTCTAGGGCAAAAGTCTCATACACGAGACTTAAACGAAATACTCTACTGTATACTCTACTGTGATTAGAAATATAGTTTGAGGAAAAATGGATTTCGAACTCTAAAGATAAATATTAGTACTAAAACTAAAAAAAAATATAATAGTTAGAAATCGTTGGATTACGCCTTCTTTATTATACTGAATTATACTGATACTGAATTCTATTTCCTATTAATATTTACTATTCTTTTTTTATTATTTACTATTCCTCTATTTAATTTGCTGCAACGAAATTTTTTGAAGTGTATTTCTAGTTTGCAATTTATATTTTTTCTTTCTTTACGCTTTGGGTCGAAAATAAAAGAGTTGCTTGAATAAAAAATTCACACACAAAAGGGGGGTTCATGGCCAAGGGTAAAGATGTCCGAGTAAGCGTTATTTTGGAATGTACTAGTTGTGTTCGAAAGAATGTTAATAAGGAATCAAGGGGTATTTCCCGATATATTACTAAAAAGAATCGACGCAACACGCCCAGCCGGTTGGAATTGAAAAAATTCTGTCCCTATTGTTACAAGCATACAATTCATGGAGAGATAAAGAAATAGATCGAACCGAGCGTCTGTGTATCGTCTTTTGAAACAAGAGTACAAAAGGACATATATTATACATATATTTCCTTATATGCCTAAAAAATGATAAGAAAATGGAATAAAAAAATAAATATTATTCAATAGATAATAATTCTAATATATAGATAATAATTCTAATATATAGATATAGAATTCTATTCTATTTCTATTAGAATAAAAAAAAAGAATATTAGAAAATCTAGAATAGATAAAAAAAGGGATTCCAGACTAGAAGCTATATAGAATATAAATGTATAATAATATAAGCGATAAGTATATAAAAAAAATAGAAATATATAAATAAGGATAACATATATAAAATAAACAAATTCAAATTAAAGAAAAGAATAAAAAAACCAAATCCTATTTCTCATTTTTTTTTTAGATCCGACCGAAATAGGATTTTCGGTAGATTTTTATATTATAACGAATAAATAAACTAAACAAACCATGGATAGATCCAAGCGATCTTTACTTAAACCTAAGCGGCCTTTTCGTAGGCGCTTACCCCCGCTTCAATCGGGGGACCGAATTGATTATAGAAACATGAGTTTAATTAGTCGATTTATTAGTGAACAGGGAAAAATATTATCTAGGCGCGTGAATAGATTGACTCTGAAACAACAACGATTAATTACTATTGCTATAAAACAAGCTCGTATTCTATCTTTATTACCCTTTCTTAATAACGAGAAACAATTTGAAAGAGCCAAGTCGGCCGTTAGAACTACGGGTTTTCGAGGTTTTCGAACAAAAAAACAATAGGTTTACTTTTTTTATTCATTCAAGTGATGTTTTGCTCTAAAAAATCCGAGAATCCGGATTTTTTGTTGTCTCGGAATAAAAATCGAGGAAGAAGAAAATTTTTTTATTGATATTGAATGCCTTTGTTCATTTTGACTACTTTATTATAATTAATTATAATTATAAATTATTTGTTGTATTTTTTTCTTTTTTCGGACTAATTTATATTCTATCTTCCCTTCCCGGAGTTCCTTCTCCGGGGAACTTTGTTTAAAAAAATTCGGGTGCTTTTTTCCAATCTTCTTTTTTTATGATCTCATTGGAAATACTATAAAGACAATTCCTATTTAAAATAGCTATTTGTGCAAGTATTTTACGATTAAGAATCAACTGCCGCTTGTACAGATCATGTATAAATTTACTATAGTTATAGTATACGCCCTTTTCCGTTTCGCGAATTGCTGCGTTTATCCGAGTAATCCACAACCGACGAAAATCTCTCTTTTTCTTATCTCTATCTCGATGAGCCGAAAACAAAGCTCTTATTTTCTGTTGAGCAATAATACGAATAGGTTTTGAATGGGCCCCTCTAAAGCTTGATACAAATAAACGCATTTTTTTTCTACGTCTCCGAGCTATATATCCTCGTCTAACTCTGGTCATTGAATAAATGAAACTTTGCTAAATAACTAATTGATTTTATTTCTCGTTGAGTTATTTTTTTCTTTCCTCACTGGTAATAACAAAACGGATTTTTCCAATGTATAAAAAGAATTCCAATGGCTTTTGCTACTATAACCTTCCCGACCACGATTTTTTCATTTTTTTTCGAGGCATTTTGCCTCAACTCAAAATGAAATAAGAAATTGGATTGATACTAGGTATCAAAAAGAAAAACGTAGTAAATCTAGATGAATAAAGAAATAGTGGGTTCCTTCGTTTCTATGGTTCCTTCTTAAACGGTGAGGTCCTCTCTATACACCGGAGCCCTTTACTTCGTTTCGTCAACGTTATTGGTAACTTGTACAATTCAAAATCTTTGGCTCTACCCATGAATTATCCAGTAATAGGTCTTTCACAACGAGATCCGCCTATCCAGTAACGGTATTTAGTTTTGAAGGTTAGCTGGATAGCTGACCCTGTTAGTCCGTTTTGCAAAAATGGGAGCATAATCTTTTTTCTTTTAAAATCGTACTTTCCCGCGTAATGTATAGCATTTGCTACCAATGGGAACTTGCTTCTAATCTTAAATTGAGCTAATTGGGGTTACACCAAGGGAAACCATAAATTTCATACGCAATAGATGGATATGGTAGATCTTTTTTTCGATAGTGACCAGAGTTCTTCCATTTTATCCTATTCACTGGTAATGCTCATTGATGCTGGAAATTTGCCCAGTTCATAATTTGAACGAGTCGCACATACACCCTAGTACATGTTCCTCGGCGTTGAGGACATCCCCGAAGAGCGGGGGATTTCGTGACGTTTCGAATTGGCTGTCTTGTGTTTCTAATAAGCTGTTTAATAGTTGGCATGCTGAATCATTTACATAAGGGACTGGTTTAGATGAATCCTAACCTGATGAGTATGAATTCTTTCTAGTTATATAGAATATTAACCAGGAAAGTCAAAAGATAAAATAGAAATTTGCGCATTTGACTACTTCGGATCTTTCCATTGGTCCTTCTTTACTATTTCGACTCCTTCATTCGCTATAAGATCAATAATTCCGTGAGCTTGGGCTTCTCTTGCTGACATAAAAACATCCCTTTCCAGGTCTTCGGTTAGAACCCAAAAAGGTTGGCCTGTTCTTTGTGCATAAACCTTTGTGAGTGTTTCTCGCAAAGTCAATAGTTCTTCCGCTTCCATCATACATTCTCCCGTTGATCCCTCATGAAAAGAACTAGCAGGTTGATGGATCATTACCCTGATGATATAAAAAAAAGAAGGTTCCTCCATCTCGCGTGATGGGGCGAAGACAAAAGATAGGGAATAACAATAAACTTGAACAACCGTACGTGCATCTTTTGCTCATTGCATACGGCTCGACAGTGGAATTTACTTTTTTCTTCCATCGAAGAAAAATAGAATCGATCAGATCCAGATCACTAAATCATCCAATTACCACCCTTCTTTTCGTGAGTTCAAAATACTATGATGGCTCCGTTGCTTTCTATATTAATTTCGTCTGTAATTCAGCAATCCCAAAGTTTCTTTTTGATCCTAAATAAGAATAAGGAATTTTTTTTTTCGTACTCTTTCATAAATATTGTTAGGTTAAAGAGTCTTTTGGTATAAAAAAGGTTTGTGACGCTGAAACGGACTCCGGATAAATAAAAAATCGGGAATATCCTTTATCTCATACTCCTCTCTCGATACATAATTTAATGTTTTGAAAAAAAACTAACCAAATTTTGCATATCGAATTCAAAGTGCCATGCTATTTTTACTATTTTTACTTAACACTACTCATAATATATAATATAGCTTGATATTTCTTGTAGTGAAGGCATAGTCTTTTTTTCTCAAATAAAAAACTCATTGGCGCCAAAGCCAAGCGTGAGGGAATGCAAAACGTTTGGTAATTTCTCCTCCGACCAGGATAAAAGATCCCATTGAAGCGGCTATTCCCATGCATATTGTATATACATCTGGTAGCACAAGTTGCATAGCATCAAAAATAGCTATTCCGGGTAATACCCATCCGCCAGGACAATTTATAAACAAATACAAATCCTGGGTCTGATCCTCTATACTGAGATATATGATAAGACCAACAAGATAATTCGAGATCTCGCTCGTAATTTCTTGGGTTAAAAAAAGTAATCTTGCTCGATAAAGTCGGTTGATTAGGGTAAAATTGTATCCCTTAGGAACCGTACATGCACCTTTTGATGCATACGGCTCAAAAAATGTGAAAAAGAAAAAAATCAATGTCTAGATTACTTCCCTCTTATTTTTTGATAGTAGTTCTTTCTAACTTCTAATGAAGGGAGGTTGTCTTCTATTTTTCAATAAATATTACTTTTTCCTTATTTCTACTATAAAAAAAAGAAATATATAACTATAAATTATATCAAATTAAAAATAAAAAAATTATCTATATATATTTTTTAATTTCTATATAATAAAGAAATAAAAAAAGATAATATAATGATAATTAATATAGTAAATCAAAGTAAAAAGATAATATAGAAGACTCCATATCTAGATACAAAATAGAATAAAGGCATCATAAACATAAACAGAATAAAAAAAATTACATACATATATATAAATATTTATATATAAAAATAAAAATATAAAAAAAGATTTTATATTTATATATATAACAATATGCAAATTTTAAAAAAATCATAAAAAAAAGAATAGTATGTATAAAGAAAGAGTCTTTCTATAGGTATATAAAAGGTTAATTTTTCGAACGAACTGCTCATTGATTTCTTGTTTCATCGAGATCGACTGTAAACCACGATGTCATTTTCTTGTTCTTGAAGGGGCCTCTTTAATTCTTTTAGGTTTATGCTCTACTCCGGGTAAAACTATGCTCGATTTTGATTTGCACATATAGGTCAAATGCATCTAATACCGCTTTTTTTTCTCAGATTTTTTTTCATTTAGTGCATGCCTTTGCCAAAAAATTGGATATTGGACATATTGAGTTCATCTAGTTTATTCGAGTGATTAAGGTTCAGATGAGTCCTCTACCTATTCCATTTCTAATTTTGATAAATAGGATTTCATAATATTAACAATTGGGATTTGTTTAAACGGAGCCTGGATACTTCATGTCATTTTATTGGTTGAACCAAGCCAACCATAAAGTATTCTAATTGATACTATTAGTCTGAATCCCCCTACAAATGGATCTAGTTGGACTTCGCGCTCCAAATTTTTGATGATTCAATCAATCTTTCTTGGGCGAAGAGAAGGATATCTCGATCGGGGAAGAGAACGGGGAAAGCCCATATGACCCAATATATCTGACAAGTCGCACTATACGTCAACCCAAGTTGCATCTTCATCTCCCGGAATTCGAAAGGGTACTTTTGGAACACCAATAGGCATTAACTAAAAGAAAAAAGAATTAATATATTTCACTTTGGTATGGAAACGTAATAATCGGGCTATTCTCTTCATAATATGAACCTTTGTCATATATGTTGATATTCTTTATCATATATTCTGTCTAGTTAGAAAAGGTCATAAAAGCCGATAGAATAACTAAAGGAAAATTCTTACGACTAGAGCCGTCCAATGATGAACAAATATGGCGGCATTTGCTCATAGAAAAAGGTATCAACCCCCATTGCGTATTGGTACTTATTGGGTATAAAATAGATCTGTTTCTCTTTGTTCCTACAAACATAATTGTTCCATTATTACCATATAGAATAGAACAAATATTAACCCTTGCGCCGAGATAATCTACTGAGCAGGGGTCCGTTGATAGTCATAGTCTTTTCCAATGCAATAAAGTTACATAGTGTCTATTTTTATTTGATAAAGGGGTATTTCCATGGGTTTGCCTTGGTATCGTGTTCATACCGTTGTATTGAATGATCCTGGTCGGTTGATTTCTGTTCATATAATGCATACGGCCTTGGTTGCTGGTTGGGCGGGTTCGATGGCTCTATATGAATTAGCAGTTTTTGATCCCTCTGATCCCGTTCTTGATCCAATGTGGAGACAGGGTATGTTCGTTATACCCTTCATGACTCGTTTAGGAATAACCAATTCCTGGGGCGGTTGGAGTATTACAGGGGGGACGGTAACGGATCCCGGTATTTGGAGTTATGAAGGGGTGGCCGGGGCACATATTGTGTTTTCTGGCTTGTGCTTTTTGGCCGCTATTTGGCATTGGGTCTATTGGGATCTAGAAATTTTTTGTGATGAACGTACAGGAAAACCTTCATTAGATTTGCCTAAGATTTTTGGAATTCATTTATTTCTTTCCGGGGTGGCTTGTTTTGGTTTTGGCGCATTTCATGTAACAGGCTTGTATGGTCCTGGAATATGGGTGTCTGATCCTTATGGACTAACAGGAAAAGTTCAGTCAGTAAATCCCGCATGGGGCGTAGAGGGTTTTGATCCTTTTGTTCCAGGGGGAATAGCCTCTCATCATATTGCAGCAGGGACATTGGGCATATTAGCGGGATTATTCCATCTTAGTGTCCGCCCGCCCCAACGTCTATACAAAGGATTACGTATGGGGAATATTGAAACCGTACTTTCCAGCAGTATCGCTGCTGTCTTTTTTGCAGCTTTTGTAGTTGCCGGAACTATGTGGTATGGTTCAGCAACTACTCCGATCGAATTATTTGGTCCTACTCGTTATCAATGGGATCAGGGATACTTTCAGCAAGAAATATATCGAAGAGTTAGTGCCGGGCTGGCCGAAAATAAAAGTTTATCAGAAGCTTGGTCGAAAATTCCTGAGAAATTAGCCTTTTATGATTACATTGGCAATAATCCGGCAAAGGGGGGGTTATTCAGGGCAGGTTCAATGGACAATGGGGATGGAATAGCTGTTGGATGGTTAGGACACCCAATATTTAGAGATAAAGAAGGACGTGAGCTATTTGTACGTCGTATGCCTACCTTTTTTGAAACATTTCCAGTCGTTTTGATAGACGGAGATGGAATTGTTAGAGCCGATGTTCCTTTTAGAAGAGCCGAATCAAAATATAGCGTGGAACAAGTAGGTGTAACTGTTGAGTTCTATGGTGGCGAACTCAATGGAGTCAGTTATAGCGATCCTGCTACTGTGAAAAAATATGCTAGACGTGCTCAATTGGGTGAAATTTTTGAATTAGATCGTGCTACTTTGAAATCGGATGGTGTTTTTCGTAGTAGTCCAAGGGGTTGGTTTACTTTTGGACATGCTTCCTTTGCCCTGCTCTTTTTCTTCGGACATATTTGGCATGGGGCTAGAACTTTGTTTAGAGATGTCTTTGCTGGTATTGACCCAGATTTAGATGCTCAAGTAGAATTTGGGGCATTCCAAAAACTAGGAGATCCGACTACAAGAAGACAAGCAGTCTGATACAAAATTGCTTTCGTCATTTTCGTCTCTCTTTTTGTGATTTGACATTCGGGATCAGAGAAATCTTGATTTAATCATTTGACTCTTTATTTATCAGGGAAATAATCCCCAATAAACAGGTATGGAAGCTATAATCGTAAACCACAATCGAATCTATGGAAGCACTGGTTTATACATTTCTATTAGTCTCGACTCTAGGGATAATTTTTTTCGCTATCTTTTTTCGAGAACCGCCTAAAGTTCCAACTAAGAAATGATTTTTCATTATCTCCGTTGAAGTAATGAGCCTCCCAATATTGAATGCATATCGGGAGGCTCATTACTTCAACTAGTCCCCGTGTTCCTCGAAGGGATCTCTTAGTTGTTGAGAGGGTTGCCCAAAAGCGGTATATAAGGCATACCCGGTAAAACTTACAAGTAAACCAGATATAAAGATGGCGACTAGGGTTGCTGTTTCCATTCTTATATGAATTCAAGACCGCAAAGTATCTCTGATAAGATTCTTTATTTACAGGGGAATGGTATACAAAGTCAACAGATCTCAATAAATACAATCGGATTTATGGCTACACAAACCGCTGATAGTAGTTCTAGATCTCGTCCAAGACAAACTACGGTAGGGGCTTTATTGAAACCGTTGAATTCGGAATATGGTAAAGTAGCTCCCGGGTGGGGAACTACTCCTTTGATGGGTATCGCAATGGCTTTATTTGCAGTATTCCTATCCATTATTTTGGAGATTTATAATTCTTCCGTTTTACTGGATGGAATTTCAATGAATTGAATCCACAAGAACTATTAAGTTCGAGTTTTTCAATACAAAGTTAATTCTCGGGTTTCTTGTTTATAACCCTGTTTCTGTTGGTAGTTCGATCGCGAAATTTCTTTCTGTATTTCCGGAATATGAGTGTGTGACTTGTTATAATTGATCCTATTGATAATACAGAGAATGAGTCTGTCATCTTATCTTTATAAAGACGGTTCTACCTCGTCGGATACTCATCCTAGTATCTGGAGCACGGAATATTATGAAATAGATCCAGAATTGAACTATGATTCATACTTAATAATCAGACCTTGTGACCGGATTCTAACTACAAAATTTTCAACGAATTTGATTATAAATTGAAAGATTTTTCTTTCTTTTTATGCTTATTTTGACTAAAAGGTAAATTAGGCAAATTCTTTCGTATTTTGAGTTATTATACCTATTAATAAGTGATGATCCGATAGTTCTTACTCAGGGAATCTTTGGGCTTGGGGTTTTTATTGAATCATCATGGTTCTAGTATGAATCTGGGGTTTCAATTAATTTATAGGGTCTTAACAAGAGAAATTCCTATCAATGAGAAAAAACAATAGTAAAAATAGTAAAAGCCGGATTACACACAACTAACAAACAAAACAAAATAGGGAAAGAGAAGATTCAAGAGGCCTGTAGTAATAATAAAGAGAAAAAGGAAGAGCCGACTTGATATTTTGGCATTATTACCACAAAGAATAACTTTCGTATTTTTAATGCTTCGTATCTGCACTTCCGCGAAGATTAAATCGGAAGATATATTCTATATGCGTCGGGAGCAGTATTTGTGTATTTCTGCTTGAGCTGTACGAGAGAAAATTCTCATATACGGTTCTCAGAGGGGGAGTCCTCCCGGTTTACCTATCTCAATAAAGTCTACGATTGGTTCGAAGAACGTCTCGAGATTCAGGCGATTGCAGATGATATAACTAGTAAATATGTTCCTCCTCATGTCAACATATTTTATTGTCTAGGCGGAATTACCCTTACTTGTTTTTTAGTACAAGTAGCTACGGGGTTTGCTATGACTTTTTATTATCGTCCAACTGTTACTGAGGCGTTTGCTTCTGTTCAATACATAATGACTGAAGCAAATTTTGGTTGGTTAATCCGATCAGTTCATCGGTGGTCGGCAAGCATGATGGTTCTAATGATGATACTGCACGTATTTCGTGTGTATCTCACCGGTGGGTTTAAAAAACCTCGAGAATTGACTTGGGTTACAGGTGTCGTTCTGGCTGTATTGACCGCATCTTTTGGTGTAACTGGTTATTCCTTACCTTGGGACCAAATTGGTTATTGGGCGGTCAAAATTGTAACAGGCGTCCCTGACGCTATTCCTATAGTAGGATCGCCTTTGGTAGAGTTATTACGCGGAAGTGCTAGTGTGGGACAATCTACTTTGACTCGTTTTTATAGTTTACACACTTTTGTATTGCCTCTTCTTACTGCTGTATTTATGTTAATGCACTTCCTAATGATACGTAAACAGGGTATTTCGGGTCCCTTATAGAGAAGCTTATAGAGAAGATAGATCATAGATCTTTGTAATCAACCGCTTATCACTCACTTGGGGAAGGAACTATAGTATTTCATTGCTACAAATGTGTCTTATTAATATGAATAAGACATGTTTTTGGACATTCTCTTTCCTTCAACCCCACAATATTGTAATATTGTATTATGTTATTTAACATAACACGACTAGTTGAAGGGAATTCTCCGAAAGGAAAATGGATTATGGGAGTGTGTGACTTGAACTATTGATTAGGCCGTGCGGATATATGCCCTTTTCTGCCACATCG